TCATTGCTTCGCATTATTCGGATCCAAAAAACCAGTCAAGATATGCTGGTCATATCATTGTAGCAACTGAAATTTGTTTTGTTTTTGCATAAAAAACCAATCTAATTATGAGTTGTGAAGCGAAATTAAAAAAGGGGATGTGGATAACTGGAAAGGTGAGAGAAAGCGAGAAAAAATGTTAATGATAAATAATTCCAATATAAAATATTATAAAATATAATATATTATTATTATGTAAGGTCGATAAGTCATCTTAGAAAAGACAATGTAATAAAGCATCAATACTCTCATTTAGATTTATTTAGATTTAGAGCAAAAAGTAAAGAGCCTCGAGTCAATAAAGACTGAGAAGATTGACTCAAGCAAATTTTATGAGAGACTCCATTGTCGAATTTCAGACCTAAGCATTACGCGAGAAGCGATGGGAACGACGGAACCTGTGAATAAAGAAGATTCTATTGAAAATGAATCGTAATGATTCATCGGATGGGATGGCGGAACGAACCGGAGAACAATTTCATTTATTCTGAGCGATCATGGGCTAACCCTACAACTGAACGAGATAGTTAAATAAAGAGTCAATATTCGCCCGCGAAAGCTTTATTTTATTTGATTGCGACATTTTTGGTTATTAAATCAAATATGATAAAAAAAAGATTCGTTATAACGTTATAAAAAACGACATTATCTATAAATTATAAATTTATGTTTAGTTATATATCCAAACTAAATCAATAAATTTTGAATATATTAGATGCAATATCAAATATTTATATTAATTAAATATTTTTCAATCCTTTTATTCGCGAGGAGCTGGATGAGAAGAAACTCTCATGTCCAGTTCTGCAGTAGAGATGGAATTGCGAAACAACCATCAACTATAACCCCAAAAGAACCAGATTCCGTAAACAACATAGAGGAAGAATGAGGGGAATATCTTATCGGGGTAATAATATTTGTTTCGGTAGATATGCTCTTCAGGCACTTGAACCTGCTTGGATCACATCTAGGCAAATAGAAGCAGGGCGACGAGCAATGACACGAAATGCACGCCGTGGGGGAAAAATATGGGTACGTATATTTCCAGACAAACCCGTTACAGTAAGACCTGCGGAAACAAGGATGGGGTCGGGTAAAGGATCTCCCGAATATTGGGTAGCTGTCGTTAAACCGGGTAGAATACTTTATGAAATGGGTGGAGTAGCCGAAAATATAGCCAGAAAGGCTATTGCAATAGCGGCATCCAAAATGCCTATACGAACTCAATTCATTATTTCGTGATAGAAATATATAACCATAGGAAAGAGGTCTTGGAATCAAAAAGCAATTGCGGGTTTCCCCCTCTTTTTTTTTTTTTTGAAAAAATAATATTTCTTTTTTTCTTCACCCCTTATATTGTTTTGCATTGAAAGAACAGATTATAAAATGATATGATTCAACCCCAGACTTATTTAAATGTAGCGGACAACAGCGGGGCTCGAGAATTGATGTGTATTAGAATCATAGGAGCTAGTAATCGACGATACGCTCATATTGGTGATGTTATTGTTGCTGTGATCAAAGAAGCAGTACCAAATATGCCTCTAAAAAGATCAGAAGTGATCAGAGCTGTAATTGTACGTACTTGTAAAGAACTCAAACGTGACAATGGTATGATAATCCGATATGATGACAATGCTGCAGTTGTCATCGATCAAGAAGGAAATCCAAAAGGAACTCGAGTTTTTGGTGCGATCGCCCGGGAATTGAGACAGTTAAATTTTACTAAAATAGTTTCATTAGCCCCTGAAGTATTATAAGATAAGACCATGATATAGAGTTATAGTAGATTAGAGTATTTGAATGAAATAGATTAATTAATAGATTGTGTCTCACGTATATACCTTTACTAATTCATAACAAAAAAAGATCATGTTTATTATATCCAAATTTTGAGGCACCAATAATTTTAGTTCATTATGGGTAGAGACACTATTGCTGACATAATAACCTCCATACGAAATGCTGACATGCATAGAAAAGGGACGGTTCGAATAACATCTACTAACATCACAGAAAACATTGTGAAAATACTTTTACAAGAAGGCTTTATAGAAAACGTCAGAAAACATCGGGAAAACAACAAGGATTTTTTGGTTTTAACCCTACGACATAGAAGGAATAGGAAAGGGCTATATAAAACGACTTTCAATTTAAAACGGATCAGTCGACCCGGTCTACGAATCTATTCTAATTATCAAAGAATTCCAAAAATTTTGGGTGGCATGGGGATTGTAATTCTTTCTACTTCTCGGGGTATAATGACAGACCGAGAGGCTCGGCTAGAAGGAATCGGCGGAGAAATTTTGTGTTATATATGGTAATCCTTCTAATATCCGAATTAGATACAAAATTTCCTATTCGTGAAAAAAAAACGAGACAGAACAGGTTATCTAATATCACTCCTCCTCCATTAGTTGATACTTTAAGGGGGTTTTACCTGGAATGAAAGAACAAAAAT